GTACGAGTTATTTGTACCGAGGGTTCGAATCCCTCTCTTTCCGTTTCCGTTAATGACTTGCTTTATTTTTCAATTTTGAAAATCTTAGTTAAGCGTGTGGAATAGATAAAATCCTAAGAAAATTGGAAAATTTCCCAAGGAAAACCTTTTGGATTTTATTCTTCACGTCCAGGATTACGCCCCGGATCATTAGATAGGAATCCAAAGATAAAGAGAGAAACAAAAAATATTACTACGGTATAAACGAAGAGTTTCAGAGTAAGCATTACACAATCTCCAAGATGATTTTTTTGGAAAAAAAAAAAGAGAATAGATCTTCCATTTTTCTACCACATATCCTATTTTGACACCACGAAATCAGGTTTTTTTCATGAATTGTCACAAATTCATTTGTTTTTTATTATCAAAAACTTCTTTCATATCCAAATTCGATATTGTGGGAGACCCTAATGGGGTTAGGGTCTTTCACTGGAAAGGGGGTCAAAAATGAGGAAATGGGGGTAAGCCGGATTTATGGCAACTATCCAAGAATTTCAGTGTGCTAATCTAGGATTCATACTCTAAAACTTATTTGATTTTCTCAATTGTTAGAATTTTTCTCGAAGAAATCATGCATTTTCTAAGATATTATTATTAAGGATCTCATCGAAAACTTACAGCAGCTTGCCAAACAAAAGCTAAGAGAAAAAAAAGCACAGGTATGACTGGCATAACATCTACGATTGGATTCAAAAAAGCATACGCTTCGGGCAATTTGCCGAAGAAAAAACTACTCGAATAAAGGGCAGAATTAATACAGATCAAACTAACGATATTAAGCATAACAGACATTTTGTTCTTGGAGATAATTGCATTTTGATTGAGTTTTTGATATAAGGAACAAGGAAGAAAGTAAGTAAGGTAGACAAAAAATCCTTCTTTTTCTTTGAACCCACCCAATCAAAAATCCTCCAATTCTCAAAGGAGAATAGAAGAAATCATACTTTCATACAATATCTTAATTGAATTCTATGTAATGATCAATAAATTAAGTTGAATTCTATATCTATATGTATCAAAATCCTAGTACCAATCTATTCTATAGATATATACATATTTGGACTGGAGTTGACAAACAACCAATACCAATATTATTGTTTCTTAGTGTAGATTAGAAATTGAAATGGGGCGTGGCCAAGTGGTAAGGCAACGGGTTTTGGTCCCGCCATTCGGAGGTTCGAATCCTTCCGTCCCAGTACATATCCAATTTTTTATGCTCCATTATGACTATAGAAAGAAGTAGGTCAGTGGATAGGAGTAAATCCGTATTCATTTTAATATCTGTGTCTGTTCGAATCTCATTAACAAATGATCAAGTTACATATCATATAGAAATATGTTATGGAGCCGATATATTTTCTTTGAATCTCATTTTATTTAGGTATTTCGTGTTTGGTTCTAAGTAAAAATTGGAAATCTACAGAACAATTGAGGCAGGGGTGATTTCCCCTATCACCCTTTTATTCACTTTATGATAAGAGTCGATTATTGTGAAATATTACTTAATCCCATGTTAAACAAAATATATAAATATATATCATCTAAAATATATAAAATGAGGAAATATTTCGCTTATATGGTATGTATCATTCTATTTCAATGAAAATAATTTTTTGGTTTTTGTGAAAAAGATTTTTGATACCTTAAATTATTTAAATTCTATACTATAGAATATCTATAATCTATAACAGTGACAACTCTTCAGTCTATCTGATAGATACGAAAAACCCTCCTTATTTTTTTTATTTTCGTAATTTGATTTTCGTAATCAGACGAAAAGAATAAAGGTTCAAATCTTAACTTAGATTATTTTTTTATCCATCTCATGAAAAAAAATTGTATTTCGTTTTTCTTTTATCTATTTAAAAATGATGAGTCAATTCAAAAAGAAAGACTTATCTTCCTATGAAGATCAAACGTCATGCTTATTGTCCAATTTTCTTCAAATTAAATAATCAAATTAAATAATGATGTCTAAATAGGAAACTTTTTCAATTTCAATTAGAACTATTTTTATTAAATATTTTTAATGATTGCTTGTAAGTGGAATCTTTATTTGGTACTCAAAAAGTAGGAAATCGTTTAATCTATCCTGTTGAGTCACTTGAAGATGCAGATTAAAAAAGTTATTCGTTTATATATTTCGATTTCTTGCTATTATCTATATATTATTTATGTATGTGAAAGATGCTGTCTTGCTAAGACTTTTTCAGAAAAATCGTTTCATATCATATTATCATATATAGAAGAAAAAGCCTAGATTACGATGTCTATGTACAACTGAACCAATGACTATTCATGATTCCATAATTGAATCAATTCCATACCGGTTCCAAATTAGAGGAATATTATGTTAAAACTTCGTTTGAAACGATGTGGTAGAAAGCAACGTGCGACTTGAAGGACACGATCCGTTGTGGATTTTTCCATCCACCATTTTGATTTATCTAAGGATGAGAGTGCTCTTGGCTCGACATTGTTTGTTCTGTTACACTCGATTTTTTGTTGGGTTGTAAATAGTCCACGATGAAGCTCGAGTAGAAAGGATTAATTCATTTCTCGGGGGCAAGGATCTAGGGTTAATGCCAATTAATCGGAACAACTTCGTAAACGTATCTTCCATATATAGAAATCGAAAGGATCCAATTCGAGCAAGTTTCCAATTCAAAAGCAAGACTTGTTAGAATTTAGCAAACTTTTTCGATTCAAAGTGTATCACACGTGAATCAACTGTCCGTAGGATTCTTTGATAGAAAGAAATAAAAAAAAAGGGGGTATGTTGCTGCCACTTTGAAAGGATTAAGAAGCACCGAAGTAATGTCTAAACCCAATGATTTAAAATAAGGATAAAGGATCTGAGAACAAGGAAAGACCTTTTTAATTGTCTCGATAGTCTCACTAATTGGATCAGACTAAAGAATCCAAATAGAATTTGAAACGAGACAAAAGACAAACAAAACAAAAGGGGTTAAAGACCACTCAATAAATGAAAGTGACTAAAGATTTTTCCTTTGAGCTATTTGAGAATTATCCAACTTGAGTTATGAGTACGAATGGTTTCTTTTTCATTTTCAGGAAGGAAAAAAGACTGAAATCAGAGTCTAATTGATTTTCTAGGCCCATTTGTCATTTAATTTATTAGAATTGCATACATAGACAAAACTTCGAAGCAAATCATTTTTCTCGAGCCGTACGAGGAGAAAACTTCCTATACGGTTCTAGGGGGGGTGTTGGTCATCTACATCTATCCCAATGAGCCGTCTATCGAATCGTTGCAATTGATGTTCGATCCCGAAGAGAAGGAAAAGATCTTAGAAAAGTGGGGTTTTATGATCCAATGAAGAATCAAACTTATTTAAACGTTCCTCTTATTCTATATTTCCTTGAAAAAGGTGCTCAACCCACAGGAACTGTTCAGAATCTTTTAAAGAAAGCGGAAGTTTTTAAGTAACTTCCGTCTAATCAAACGAAATTCAATTAAAGAAAGACTAAGGGGGGGGGTAGCAACTTGTATATAACTTTGTATAATTTTGCTCGACTTGTTTTTTGATTTCCCCCCCCTACTGCTGTAATTGTTTCCGTTGAATCCGATATCTAGAACGACAAAACCTTAGTTTATTGATTTTCTAAATAGCAAATTCGGACATTTCCTTCAATTGTGTGGTTTTCATTGGAACTCAACTAATCAACAAGGAATCCACTTTGCTTATTCCACTTAGATTCATGAAATACATTATGAACTAAAAAATCCGAGATTTTTTAGTTCAATTCTTTCTTATTTCTATTTAATTTATTTTGATTCTTCTATTTATGTTTTTTGTATCTATGTAGATTAAATATGTAGTGTCAATCCAAGATCATTTTGAATATTATTGTAAATATTATTGTAATTGTATTTCATTGTTAAAGTTAAATTGAAATTCTTGGAATTTGAAAAACTATTTCAATGTAATTTCTTTTGTTTTTTTCCACTGTATTCTTTTCTCAACATTTATATTGACAACAGTGTATCGAACAAATATAATTCATCGTGATAAGTGAAGTGGGTCTATTTATTTTTATTTCCGTCCCATGGATTTTATTTTTTACTTTACCTTATTCAAATTGAAATAATGCTTTCTTTGATATTTGATACAAGAGGTTTTTTTCATGGAAAAGGGGTAGATAACATAAGAGGTCCTCTATCAATTTTTACAATTCTGTATTGTTTTTTTCTTTTATCGGACAATTTTTTGTATTTTCATCTAATCAATTCATTTTTATCTTTCGAATTCATTAGAAAATCTGTTTTTTTTTATTTGTTTGTTAGCTCAATGGTTTGATTAGCTGGTATAATCTCTTTTCTCTTTGTTTAAATTGCATTTAATTTATTTTGATTCGGATTGTATCTATATACCCTTTGTTGAAAATTGAAATTTTGTTTAATCTATATTTTTTTGGGTTGCTAACTCAACGGTAGAGTACTCGGCTTTTAAGTGCGGCTAGAATCTTTTACACATTTGGATGAAGTGAAGAATTCGTCCATACCATTGGTAAAGTTTGTAAGACCGCGACTGATCCTGAAAGGGAATAAATGGAAAAAATAGCATGTCGTATCAATGGAGAGTTCTGAGAATATTTCATTCTTATCGGATCGGTACAAAAACTTGTTCGAATTCTTGGAACGCAACAAAAAAAGTTGGGTCGAATGAATAAATGGATAGGGCTCTGTGGCTTCAATTAATTATCAGAAAGAAAAAGCAACCAGCTTATGTTCTTAATTTGAATAATTTCCCGATCTAATTAGACGTTAAAAATAGATTAGTGCCTTAATACGGGAAGGATTTCTCCCACGATGAGTGGGTTCGATAGTTTTTTTAATGAATCCTAACTATTAGCATTCTCTATTATGGAATCGAGATGCGTGTGTAAAAGAAGCAGTATATTGATAAAGAAAGTTTTTTCCGAAATCAAAAGAGCGA